GTTAATGTAGCTTAAACTAAAGCAAGGCACTGAAAATGCCTAGATGAGTCTGCCTACTCCATAAACATAAAGGTTTGGTCCTAGCCTTTCTATTAGTTGACAGTAAATTTATACATGCAAGTATCTGCCTCCCAGTGAAATATGCCCTCTAAATCCTTACCGGATTAAAAGGAGCCGGTATCAAGCTCACCTAGAGTAGCTCATGACGCCTTGCTAAACCACGCCCCCACGGGATACAGCAGTAATAAAAATTTAGCAATGAACGAAAGTTTGACTAAGTTATACTATAACTAGGGTTGGTAAATTTCGTGCCAGCCACCGCGGTCATACGATTAACCCAAATTAATAGTAATACGGCGTAAAGCATGATTAGGGAATAATATAAATAAAGTTAAATGTAAATCAAAGCTGTAAAAAGCTCCTGATTAACTTAAAATAAAACACGAAAGTTACTTTACCACTCCTGAATTCATGATAGCTAGGATACAAACTGGGATTAGATACCCCACTATGCCTAGCCATAAACTTAAATATTTCTCAACAAAATTATTCGCCAGAGAACTACAAGCAACAGCTTAAAACTCAAAGGACTTGGCGGTGCTTTATATCCATCTAGAGGAGCCTGTTATGTAATCGATAAACCCCGATATACCTCACCATCACTTGCCAATACAGCCTATATACCGCCATCTTCAGCAAACCCTTACAAGGAATAATAGTAAGCCAAATTATTACCATAAAAACGTTAGGTCAAGGTGTAGCCAATGTGATGGCAATAAATGGGCTACATTTTCTATTTTAAGAACATATCCCTACGAAAACCCAAATGAAACCAAGGCTAAAGGAGGATTTAGTAGTAAATTAAGAATAGAGAGCTTAATTGAATAAGGCCATGAAGCACGCACACACCGCCCGTCACCCTCCTCAACTACTAGTATTACTAAAAATATTTCACTACATAAACGTACTAGAGGAGACAAGTCGTAACAAGGTAAGCATACTGGAAAGTGTGCTTGGATAATTCAAAGTGTAGCTTAAACATAAAGCATCTGGCCTACACCCAGAAGATTTCAATAACCAATGACCACTTTGAACTAAAGCTAGCCCCACCATACCACAATTTACTCCCCCCACCTTAATAGACTAAAACATTTAGACCCATAAAAGTATAGGAGATAGAAATTTTACTGAGGAGCTATAGCGCACAGTACCGTAAGGGAAAGATGAAAGATAAATTTATAGTGAAAAACAGCAAAGATTAGCCCTTCTACCTTTAGCATAATGAATTAACTAGAATAAGCTTGGCAAAATGAATTACAGTCAACTTTCCCGAAACCAGACGAGCTACTTAAAGTCAATCTCCCCAAGGATCAACTCATCTATGTAGCAAAATAGTGAGAAGAACATTAAGTAGAGGTGAAAAGCCAACCGAGCCTGGTGATAGCTGGTTATCCAAAATAGAATCTAAGTTCAACCTAAAATTTACTATAAGAACTTTAACTAATCCCTCCACGTAAGTTTTAGATATAATCAAAAGAGGTACAGCTCTTTTGACACAGGATTCAACCTTAATTAGAGAGTAAGAACTTATCCATACCATAGTAGGCCTAAAAGCAGCCATCAATTAAGAAAGCGTTATAGCTCAACATTAAACTACAACAAATCCCATACAAACATAACCAACTCCTAAAAAATTATTGGATTACTCTATAAGTATATAGAAGAAATAATGTTAATATAAGTAACAAGAATATATTCTCCATGCACAAATCCATATCAGATCGGATATACCACTGGTAGTTAACAACTATATAAATAAAAATACTACTAAACCACTTATAAATATTACTGTTAACCCAACACAGGAGTGCATCTCAGGAAAGATTAAAAAAAGCAAAAGGAACTCGGCAAACTTGAATCCCGCCTGTTTACCAAAAACATCACCTCTAGCATGACTAGTATTAGAGGCACTGCCTGCCCAGTGACACACGTTAAACGGCCGCGGTACTCTGACCGTGCAAAGGTAGCATAATCATTTGTTCTCTAAATAAGGACTTGCATGAATGGCCACACGAGAATTCAACTGTCTCTTGCTTTTTATCAGTGAAATTGACCTTCCCGTGAAGAGGCGGGTATGCAACTATAAGACGAGAAGACCCTATGGAGCTTAAATTAATTAATTCAACAACTCAAATTACTAAGTGCTAATAGCATATATCTCTAGTTTCATGAATTAACAATTTAGGTTGGGGTGACCTCGGAGCATAAAAAACCCTCCGAATGATATTATGTTAAGACTCAACCAGTCTAAACTTCTACATCACCAATTGATCCATATACTTGATCAACGGAACAAGTTACCCTAGGGATAACAGCGCAATCCTATTCTAGAGTCCCTATCGACGATAGGGTTTACGACCTCGATGTTGGATCAGGACATCCCAATGGTGTAGCAGCTATTAAAGGTTCGTTTGTTCAACGATTAAAGTCCTACGTGATCTGAGTTCAGACCGGAGCAATCCAGGTCGGTTTCTATCTATATCTAATTTTTCCCAGTACGAAAGGAAAAGAAAAATAGAGCCTACTCCTGCAGAAGCGCTCTTAAATTTAATGGATGAATTTATATAAACCCAGAAATTAATACAATAGTTATCCTAGAACAGGATATGTTAAGGTGGCAGAGCCCGGTAATTGCATAAAACTTAAGCTTTTACAACCAGAGGTTCAATTCCTCTCCTTAACAGTGTTCTTCATCAATCTTCTCTCACTAATTATCCCGATCCTACTAGCTGTAGCTTTCCTGACATTAGTTGAACGAAAAACCCTAGGATATATACAACTCCGAAAAGGACCAAATATCGTAGGCCCATACGGCCTACTTCAACCCATTGCTGATGCAGCAAAATTGTTCATTAAAGAACCTTTACGACCTGCAACCTCCTCAACACTTATATTTACTATTGCCCCTATCCTAGCCCTAACATTGGCCTTAACTATATGAATTCCACTTCCAATACCATACCCACTAATCAACATAAACTTGGGAATTCTCTTCATTCTAGCAATTTCAAGCTTAGCTGTATATTCAATTTTGTGATCAGGATGAGCATCAAACTCAAAATATGCCCTTATCGGAGCATTGCGAGCAGTTGCCCAAACAATCTCCTATGAAGTTTCACTAGCCATTATTCTTCTATCAGTTATACTCATCAATGGCTCATTTACTCTAGCCTCTCTGACCATTACCCAAGAACATATTTGACTAATTATTCCAACCTGACCACTAGCCATAATATGATTTATTTCCACACTAGCCGAAACAAACCGAGCACCCTTCGACCTAACAGAGGGTGAATCAGAATTAGTATCAGGATTCAACGTCGAATATGCTGCCGGACCTTTCGCCTTATTTTTCCTAGCTGAATATGCTAATATTATCATAATAAATGCCCTAACCACACTACTATTTCTAGGGTCCTTTCATAACCACGCCCATCCAGAACTATTTACTACCAATTTCATTCTTAAAACTATAATTCTAACAATCTGCTTTCTATGAATCCGAGCTTCGTACCCTCGATTCCGCTACGATCAACTTATACACCTACTATGAAAAAACTTCTTACCACTTACTCTTGCTCTATGTATACTTTATATCTCAATTCCAATCATACTAGCATGTATTCCCCCTCAATAATAGAAATATGTCTGATAAAAGAGTTACTTTGATAGAGTAAATTATAGGGGTTAAACCCCCTTATTTCTAGAATAATAGGTCTCGAACCTAATCTTAAGAACTCAAAAATCTTCGTGCTACCAAACTACACTATATTCTAGTAAGGTCAGCTAATTAAGCTATCGGGCCCATACCCCGAAAATGTTGGTTCACATCCTTCCCGTACTAATAAACCCCTTAATCTTCTTAATAATCATAATAACCATATTATCAGGAACAATTATTACTATACTCAGTTCTCACTGATTTACAGCTTGAATAGGGCTAGAAATAAATATATTCGCCATCATCCCGATTATCATCAAAAATCATCACCCTCGATCAATTGAAGCCGCCACTAAATATTTCCTTACACAAGCAACCGCATCCATGCTTTTAATACTAGCTATTATACTTAATTTTCTACTATCTGGACAATGATCAATTATCTCCACACCAAGCTCCTTCACCTCCTTTATCCTTGTGACCGCACTAATCATAAAACTAGGGATAGCCCCTTTCCACTTTTGACTGCCAGAAGTAACCCAAGGAACTCACCTAAGCTCAGGACTTCTTATTCTCACCTGACAAAAACTAGCCCCATTCTCAATTCTATATCAAATCTCAAATCACATCAATCCAACCCTACTAATAACTTCCGCTTTCCTATCAATCCTCATTGGAGGATGAGGCGGACTAAACCAAACCCAACTCCGAAAAATCCTAGCTTACTCCTCTATCGCCCATATAGGCTGAATAGCAATAATCCTAATCTATAACCCCACTCTCACTCTCCTAAACTTACTAATTTACATTACACTAACCTTATCCGCCTTTATATTGTTAATTATCAATTACTCCACATCAACCTCCTCCCTATCTCTTTTATGAAATAAGACCCCACTTATTTCACTCGCCCTGATAGCCATCCTACTTTCAATAGGAGGACTTCCTCCCTTATCAGGCTTTATTCCAAAATGACTAATCATACAAGAACTAACAAAAAATCTCAACGCTATCCTACCCTTCCTCATAGCTACCCTAGCCCTTCTCAACTTATATTTTTATATGCGACTAATCTACTCTTCATCACTTACTATCTTCCCATCAATAAATAACATAAAAATTAAATGACAATTCAATAATCATAACATCTACCCTGGCATCTCACCCATTATACTTCTGTCCACCATAATTCTACCTCTAACTCCAATATACATATCTTTATTCTAGGGATTTAGGTTACGCTAGACCAAGAGCCTTCAAAGCTCTAAGCAAGTACAAGTACTTAATCCCTGCCATAAGGACTGCAAGACTCTATCCTACATCCACTGAACGCAAATCAGTTACTTTAATTAAGCTAAGCCCTTACTAGATTGATAGGATTCAAACCTATGAAAATTTAGTTAACAGCTAAACACCCTAAACAACTGGCTTCAATCTACTTCTCCCGCCTTAAAAAAAAAGAAAAAGGCGGGAGAAGCCCCGGCAGAATTGAAGCTGCTTCTTCGAATTTGCAATTCGACATGAAATTTCACCTCAGAGCTTGGTAAAAAGGGGATTACTAACCCCTGTCTTTAGATTTACAGTCTAATGCTTACTCAGCCATTTTACCTATGTTCGTCAACCGATGATTATATTCAACCAACCATAAAGATATTGGAACACTATACCTTCTATTCGGTGCTTGAGCCGGAATAGTGGGAACAGCCCTAAGCTTATTAATCCGAGCTGAACTAGGTCAGCCTGGTGCTCTACTAGGAGACGACCAAATCTATAACGTTGTTGTAACAGCTCATGCATTCGTAATAATTTTCTTTATAGTGATGCCTATTATAATTGGAGGTTTTGGAAACTGATTAGTACCCCTAATAATTGGAGCACCTGACATAGCATTCCCTCGAATAAACAATATAAGCTTCTGACTATTGCCCCCTTCATTCCTCCTATTATTAGCCTCATCTATAGTAGAAGCTGGTGCAGGGACAGGCTGAACAGTCTACCCGCCCTTAGCAGGAAATCTCGCCCATGCAGGTGCCTCAGTAGACTTAACAATCTTTTCCCTTCATCTAGCAGGTGTGTCATCCATCCTAGGAGCAATCAATTTCATTACCACTATTATCAATATAAAACCACCAGCCTTATCACAGTATCAAACACCATTATTTGTATGATCCGTATTAATCACCGCCGTCCTATTACTCTTGTCTTTACCAGTTTTAGCCGCAGGAATTACTATGCTACTGACTGATCGGAACCTAAATACAACTTTTTTCGATCCTGCTGGAGGAGGAGACCCAATTCTCTATCAACACCTATTCTGATTCTTTGGACACCCAGAAGTGTACATCCTTATTCTTCCAGGTTTTGGAATAATCTCCCATATTGTAACTTACTACTCTGGAAAAAAAGAACCTTTTGGCTATATAGGAATAGTTTGAGCTATAATATCTATTGGATTTTTAGGCTTTATTGTCTGAGCCCATCACATATTCACCGTAGGGATGGACGTTGATACCCGAGCATACTTCACATCTGCAACCATAATTATCGCTATTCCCACAGGAGTAAAAGTATTCAGCTGACTAGCCACCCTTCACGGCGGCAATATCAAATGGTCCCCTGCCATATTATGGGCCCTAGGATTTATCTTCTTATTTACGGTAGGAGGCCTTACAGGCATTGTTCTAGCCAACTCATCACTAGACATCGTCCTACACGATACATATTATGTTGTAGCCCATTTCCACTATGTATTATCAATAGGAGCAGTATTCGCCATTATGGGAGGATTCGTACACTGATTCCCATTATTCTCAGGATATACTCTTAACCTTACCTGAGCTAAAATTCACTTTATCATTATATTTGTAGGAGTAAACCTAACATTTTTCCCACAACATTTTCTAGGTCTTTCAGGCATACCACGTCGTTACTCCGACTACCCAGATGCATACACCACATGAAATACTATTTCATCAATAGGTTCATTCATCTCATTAACAGCTGTAATCCTAATAATCTTTATTATTTGAGAGGCTTTTGCTTCAAAACGAGAAGTAACAACCGTAGAACTAACTACAACTAACCTAGAATGATTACACGGCTGTCCACCACCCTACCACACATTTGAAGAGCCCGCTTTTATCAAAGTTAATAACTAACCAACTAAGAAAGGAAGGAATCGAACCTTCAAATGATGGTTTCAAGCCAACTTAATAACCATTATCACTTTCTCAATAAAATGAGGTATTAGTAAAACCATTACACAATCTTGTCGAGATTGATTTATAGGAGAAACCCCTATATACCTCTATGGCATATCCATTTCAACTAGGATTTCAAGACGCCTCATCACCAATTATAGAAGAATTACTTCACTTTCATGACCATACTCTTATAATCGTATTCTTAATTAGCTCACTAGTACTATATATTATTTCACTAATATTAACTTCCAAATTAACACATACTAGCACAATAGACGCCCAAGAAGTAGAAACAATCTGAACAATTCTACCAGCAATTATTCTTATCCTAATTGCCCTGCCATCCCTACGAATTCTCTACATAATAGATGAGATTAATAACCCATCACTCACAGTTAAAACAATAGGCCATCAATGATATTGAAGCTACGAATACACAGACTATAATGACTTAACTTTTGACTCCTACATAGTCCCAACAACCGACCTAAAACCCGGAGAACTTCGTCTACTAGAAGTAGATAACCGAGTAGTACTGCCCATAGAACTTCCTATTCGAATACTTATTTCATCAGAAGACGTGCTACACTCATGAGCAGTCCCATCTCTAGGATTAAAAACTGATGCTATTCCAGGACGACTAAACCAAGCAACACTAACCTCTACCCGACCAGGACTATTTTACGGCCAATGCTCCGAAATTTGCGGAGCAAACCACAGCTTCATACCTATCGTACTTGAACTTGTTCCACTTAAACATTTCGAAAACTGATCTACATCAATAATTTAATACACTAAAAAGCTAATATAAAAGCATTAACCTTTTAAGTTAAAGATTGAGAGTATTAATCTCTCTTTAGTGAATGCCACAATTAGATACAACACCATGATTTATTACAATCCTTTCAATAATTATTACTCTATTTATCCTATTTCAATCAAATATATCCAAATATTTATATCCACTAGAACCACAACCCAAAACTTTAAAAACTCAACTTTACAACGCCCCCTGAGAAACAAAATGAACGAAAATCTATTTGCCTCATTCGCTACACCTACACTAATAGGCCTCCCTGTAGTCCTCCTCATTATTATATTCCCAATACTCCTATATCCACCATCAAATCGACTAATCACCAATCGTTTATCAGCAATCCAACAATGATTAGTTAAGCTGATCCTAAAACAACTAATATCTATCCATAACACAAAAGGCCGAACATGATCTTTAATATTAATTTCACTAATTCTTTTTATCGGGTCAACAAACCTATTAGGCCTATTACCTCACTCCTTTACACCTACCACCCAATTATCAATAAACCTAGGAATAGCCATCCCTTTATGAGCAGGGGCCGTAATTATAGGATTCCGCCATAAAACAAAATCATCATTAGCCCATTTCCTCCCACAAGGAACTCCAATTCCTCTAATCCCAATACTTATTATTATCGAAACAATCAGCTTATTCATTCAACCTATGGCTTTAGCTATCCGACTCACTGCTAATATCACAGCAGGTCATCTACTAATGCATCTGATTGGAGGAGCCACCCTAGCACTAATATCAATCAGCACTACCACAGCATTCATCACATTCATTATTCTATTATTACTTACCATATTAGAATTCGCAGTAGCTTTAATTCAAGCATATGTATTTACACTATTAGTCAGCCTATACTTACACGACAATACCTAATGACCCACCAAACACACGCTTATCACATAGTAAATCCTAGTCCCTGACCTCTAACAGGTGCACTATCTGCCTTATTATTGACCTCAGGACTAATTATATGATTCCACTTTAACTCATCTACCCTACTAACCTTAGGTTTATTAACAAACATCCTTACGATATATCAATGATGACGTGATATTATCCGAGAAAGCACCTACCAGGGCCACCACACTCCAGTAGTACAAAAAGGCCTGCGATACGGCATAATTCTTTTCATTATTTCAGAAGTTTTCTTTTTCGCAGGCTTCTTCTGAGCTTTCTACCACTCTAGCCTAGCCCCAACCCCAGAACTAGGAGGCTGCTGACCACCTACAGGTATTTTCCCTCTAAATCCAATGGAAGTACCCCTATTAAACACCGCTATTCTGCTAGCCTCCGGAGTTACCATTACATGAGCTCACCACAGCCTAATAGAAGGAAACCGAACTCAAATAATTCAAGCACTGTTCATCACTATCTCCTTAGGTGTGTATTTTACCCTCCTGCAAGCCTCCGAATACTACGAAGCTCCATTCACAATTGCCGACGGAATCTATGGCTCCACTTTCTTTGTAGCCACAGGATTCCACGGACTACACGTAATTATTGGCTCCACTTTTCTTTCAGTTTGCTTCCTACGACAACTAAAATTCCACTTCACATCAAACCACCATTTTGGATTTGAAGCTGCCGCCTGATATTGACACTTTGTTGATGTCGTATGATTATTCCTATACGTTTCTATCTATTGATGAGGATCATACCCTCTTAATATAACTAAATATAACTGACTTCCAATCAGTAAATCCTGGAAAACCCCAGGAGAGAGTAATCAACCTTGCTATCTCCTTAATTACAAATATATCTCTAGCTTCTTTATTAGTACTAATTGCATTCTGACTTCCACAACTTAACACCTACATAGAAAAAACTACCCCATATGAATGCGGATTCGACCCAATAGGATCTGTATGATTACCCTTCTCAATAAAATTTTTCCTAGTAGCTATTACATTTTTATTATTCGACCTAGAAATCGCTCTACTACTTCCTCTCCCTTGAGCAATCCAAACGAACAATCTAAAACTAATACTATTTATGGCACTTCTCCTTATTTCCCTCCTAGCCCTTAGCCTGGCATATGAATGAATACAAAAAGGACTAGAATGAATTGAATTGATAATTAGTTTAACCTAAAACAAGTGATTTCGACTCACTAAACTATGATCAAACTCATAATTATCAATATGCCACCTATCTATATAAATATTATTCTAGCATTTACTCTATCCTTAATAGGAATATTAGTCTACCGATCCCACCTCATGTCCTCTCTCTTATGCTTAGAAGGAATAATACTATCCCTATTCATTCTAGGAACTACTATAGCCCTTAACATACACTTTACACTAATAACAATACTGCCAATCGTCCTACTAGTATTCGCTGCATGCGAAGCCGCTGTCGGCCTATCTTTACTAGTAATAGTATCAAACACTTACGGACTGGACTACGTACAAAACCTTAACCTTCTACAATGCTAAAATACATCATCCCCACTATCATATTAATCCCACTCACCTGATTCTCAAAAAACTCTATAATCTGAATCAACTCCACTATCTATAGTCTATTAATCAGCTTAGCTAGCCTAATGCTCCTAGACCAACCACACGACATAGGACTAAACTTCTCATCCTTATTCTTCTCAGACGCCCTTTCTACACCACTACTTATCCTCACCTGCTGATTACTTCCCTTAATATTGATAGCTAGCCAACATCATCTTCACCCAGAATCCCTCCAACGAAAAAAATCATACATTACTATACTAATCCTCCTACAACTATTCCTTATTATAACATTCGCTGCTGCAGAACTAATTCTATTCTATATCTTATTCGAAGCCACTCTTATCCCAACCCTCATCATTATCACCCGCTGAGGAAACCAAACAGAACGACTAAACGCTGGCCTTTACTTCCTTTTCTATACACTTATTGGGTCCCTCCCATTACTAGTTGCCCTTATATGAATTCAAAATTCTCTGGGGACCTTAAATTTTCTAATTATACAATTATGAGCACAACCCCTCCCACATTTATGATCTTCTAATTTCCTATGACTTGCGTGCATAATAGCATTTATAGTAAAAATACCCCTATATGGTCTACACCTGTGACTTCCAAAAGCACACGTAGAAGCCCCCATCGCAGGCTCAATAGTCTTAGCCGCAATTCTACTAAAACTAGGTGGCTATGGCATGCTACGTATCTCAATTCTACTGGACCCAGTAACAAATCACATAGCATACCCATTTCTAATACTATCACTATGAGGAATAGTAATAACTAGCTCAATGCTCTTACGCCAAACAGACCTTAAATCCCTTATCGCATACTCTTCTGTCAGCCACATAGCCCTAGTAATCATCGCCACTCTCATTCAAACTCCATGAAGCTTTATAGGAGCTACAGCCCTGATAGTAGCCCATGGCCTAACTTCATCCATATTATTCTGTCTAGCCAACTCCAACTACGAACGAATCCACAGCCGAACCATAATTCTAGCTCGAGGACTACAAGTACTACTACCACTTATATCTGCTTGATGACTACTAGCCAGCCTAACTAATCTAGCACTTCCCCCAACAATTAATCTTATCGGAGAACTATTCGTAGTTACATCATCTTTCTATTGATCAAACCTTACTATAATCCTAATAGGACTAAACATCCTAATCACAGCTCTTTACTCACTTTATATATTAATCACAACCCAACGAGGAAAATTCTCCCACCACATCACAGCTATTATCCCTTCTTATACCCGAGAAAACACACTTATAGCTCTACATATCATCCCTCTACTCCTTCTCACATTAAACCCCAAAATCATTCTTGGCATCACCTATTGTAATTTTAGTTTAATAAAAACATTAGATTGTGATTCTAATAATGGAAGATTCTACCTTCCCAATTACCGAAAAAGATTAGGAGAACTGCTAATTCCCCACACCATGCCTAAAAAGCATGGCTTTTTCACTTTTATAGGATAGTAGTAATCCGTTGGTCTTAGGAACCAAAAAATTGGTGCAACTCCAAATAAAAGTAATTAACATCCTCCCAATAAGTTCCCTACTCTCACTGATTATTCTCATTATCCCTATTACCATAACCATCTTCCCCAAGATCTATAACCCCCTTAAATACCCTATCTATGTAAAAACAGCCACTTCTTATGCTTTCATAACCAGCCTAATCCCAACAACAATATTTATCCACTCTAACCAAGAAGCCCTAATTTCAAACTGACATTGAATTACTATCCAATCTTTCAAACTATCTATAAGCTTTAAATTCGACTACTTCTCACTAATCTTTATGTCAGTAGCCCTATTCGTAACATGATCAATTATAGAGTTTTCACTATGATATATACACTCAGACCCTAACATTAACCGCTTCTTCAAATATTTACTCTTATTCCTAATCACCATAATAATTCTAGTAACAGCTAACAACCTACTTCAGCTGTTTATTGGGTGAGAAGGAGTAGGAATCATATCATTTATACTCATTGGCTGATGATCAGGACGAACTGATGCCAATACAGCTGCTCTACAGGCAGTTCTCTATAACCGAATCGGGGACATTGGCTTTGTTTTATCAATAGCCTGATTTATAGTCCACTCTAACTCATGAGAACTTCAACAAATTTTTATTACATTTCCAATAGAAAATTCACTACCCCTTCTAGGCCTAATTCTAGCTGCAACAGGTAAATCGGCCCAATTTGGACTTCATCCATGACTGCCAGCAGCAATAGAAGGTCCTACACCAGTCTCAGCCCTACTACACTCCAGTACTATAGTTGTAGCAGGGATCTTCCTACTTATTCGATTCCACCCTATCCTAGAAAACAACAGCACTGCCCTAACATCTATCCTATGTATCGGCGCAATTACCACCCTATTTACAGCCCTATGTGCTCTTACGCAAAACGACATTAAAAAAATCGTAGCATTCTCAACATCAAGTCAATTAGGCCTAATAATAGTAACTATTGGAATCAATCAACCCTACCTGGCCTTCATACATATTTGCACGCATGCCTTCTTCAAAGCAATATTATTTCTATGCTCAGGCTCTATCATTCATAGCCTAAATGACGAGCAAGACATCCGAAAAATGGGCGGCTTGTACAAATCCCTTCCATTTACAACAACCTCACTAATTGTAGGAAGCTTAGCACTAACCGGAATACCATTCCTAACAGGATTTTATTCAAAAGACCTAATTATCGAATCAGCAACTTCATCCTACACCAACGCCTGAGCCCTAACCATTACCCTAATCGCTACATCCATAACAGCAGTATATAGCACCCGAATTATCTTCTTCACCCTACTAGGGCAACCACGATCACCTTCACCCATCATAATTAACGAGAATAACCCAGCCCTTATTAACTCAATCAAACGTCTTACCATTGGAAGTATCTTTGGCGGCTACCTAATCTCCATAAACCTACTTCCTACTTCAATTCCACCTATAACTATACCACCATACATTAAATATACAGCACTCTCAATTACATTAATTGGTTTTATACTAGCAATAGAACTAAACTCCCTTACCTACAACCTTAAATTTAAGTACCCTGCCCACCAATTTAAATTCTCTAACATACTAGGATATTACCCCTCTATTATACACCGCATCCCCCCATTATCCTTATTAACTATTGGTCAAAAACTAGCAACTACCATCCTTGATCTCATCTGACTTGAAAAAGCTATTCCAAAAAACATTACATCAATAAACCTCATATTATCTATCAAAACCTCCAACCAAAAAGGATCAATCAAACTATATTTTCTCTCTTTCTTTATCTCCCTAATCATAGGACTTTTAATCTCCATTTAACGGCCCCGAGTAATCTCAATAACAATAAACACACTAATAAACAAAGACCACCCAGCCATAACTAATACCCAACTACCATAATTATATAAAAAAGACCCACCAGCACAATCCCCACGAACTATATACATTTCATCACTACTAAAAACTAACCAATTCTCCAAATCCCCAAAATCAAATCCAAACAACCCATCCCCACTAACCAATCACATAATTAACCCAAACTCCATTATTAACCCAACACACAAGGACAAGAACACAACAACATCCGATACTCAAGCCTCCGGATACTCCTCAGTAGCCATAGCCGTAGTATACCCAAACACTACCAGTATACCTCCTAAATACACTAAAAATACCATCAACCCCAAAAATGACCCACCAAAATTAATTACCAGCCCACACCCAACTCCTCCACTTACAATCAAACACAACCCCCCATAAATAGGAGACGGCTTAGAAGAAAATCCCACAAAACCAACTGCAAGAATCACACTTAACATAAAAACAGCATAAACCATTATTCTCACATGGACTATTAACCAAGACCAATGGCATGAAAAACCATCGTTGTAATTCAACTATAAGAACCCTAATGACCAACATTCGTAAAACCCACCCTCTTATCAAAATTATTAATCACTCATTTATTGACCTTCCAACTCCTTCTAACATCTCAGCATGATGAAACTTTGGATCCCTCCTTGGAATCTGCCTCATCATCCAAATTGTCACAGGCCTATTTTTAGCTATACACTACACATCAGATACCTCAACCGCATTCTCATCTGTAACCCATATTTGCCGAGATGTAAACTACGGCTGACTAATCCGCTATCTTCACGCAAACGGAGCATCCATATTCTTCATCTGCTTATTTATCCACATTGGACGAGGGATTTATTACGGATCATACCTATACTCTGAAACCTGGAACATCGGAATTATCCTCCTATTCACCACAATAGCTACTGCTTTCATAGGATACGTCCTTCCATGGGGACAAATATCTTTTTGAGGCGCTACCGTAATTACAAACCTTTTATCTGCCATTCCATACATTGGCACCAACCTAGTAGAATGGATTTGAGGCGGCTTTTCAGTTGACAAAGCAACACTAACACGATTCTTCGCCTTCCACTTTATCCTGCCATTTATTATTGCAGCTCTAGCTATAGTCCATCTACTATTTCTACACGAAACAGGATCTAACAACCCTTTAGGATTAATTTCTGACTCAGACAAAATCCCTTTCCACCCTTACTACACAATCAAAGACCTTCTAGGCTTATGCCTACTAATCCTACTATTACTCCTACTTGTATTATTTTCTCCAGACCTATTAGGAGACCCGAGCAACTATACCCCAGCTAACCCACTAAGCACACCTCCCCATATCAAACCAGAATGATACTTCCTATTTGCGTACGCCATCCTACGATCAATCCCAAACAAATTAGGAGGAGTGCTAGCCCTAGTAGCCTCCATTCTAATTCTAGCAATCTTCCCACTCTTACATACAGCAAAACAACGAAGCATAACATTCCGTCCACTTAGCCAATGCCTATTCTGAATTCTAGTAGCAGACCTAATTACACTCACATGAATTGGGGGCCAACCAGTAGAACACCCATTCATCATCATTGGCCAACTAGCATCAATCCTATACTTTATTATTATCCTGATCCTTATACCTATCACCAGCATAATTGAAAACAAAATACTTAAATGAAGAGTCCTTGTAGTATAAACTATTACCATGGTCTTGTAAACCATAAATGGATCTAACCCTCCCCAGGACACATAACAATCAGAAAAGAAGCTAATCGCCCCACCATCAGCACCCAAAGCTGATATTCTTAATAAACTATTTTCTGTTTAATAGTTAATAATATTTTACATTTTATGTATTTCGTGCATTCTGCGCACTCCCCATACAAAAATACCATATATGTATAATCGTACATACCACATATATATGTATAATAGTACATTACATTATCTGCCCCATGCTTATAAGCAAGTACATAAAATCCATGATTATAAAGACTTAATACTAAAATTTCACATTCCATTATCAACACCTTGCGTATCAAAACCAATATAAATCCATAAAAGTACATAGCACATTAAACCCTTGATCGTACATAGCGCATCTCTGAGAAAGTTCTTGTCACCATGCATATCATCACCTATATCCTTTCTTAATCACCAAGCTTCGAGAAACCAGCAACCCGCTCGGGAAGTATCCCTCTTCTCGCTCCGGGCCCATCAATCGTGGGGGTTTCTATACTGAAACTATACCTGGCATCTGGTTCTTACTTCAGGGCCATCTCACCTAAAATCGCCCACTCTTTCCTCTTAAATAAGACATCTCGATGGATTAGTGACTAATCAGCCCATGCCGACACATAACTGTGGTGTCATGCCTTTGGTATTTTTTTATTTTGGGGGATGCAACGACTCAGCTATGGCCGTCTGAGGCCCTAACACAGTCAACCTGATTGTAGCTGGACTTAACTTGAATATGCAAGCCTCGCACGTAACCACTTGGTGTTATTCAGTCAATGCTCGAGGACATAAATTGAAATTTAAGCCAGAATTTCCCTAACACCCTAAAAAATCATACCCGACCACATGCGCGCGCATACGCATACGCATACGCATACGCATACGCATACGCATACGCATACGCATACGCATACGCATACGCATACGCATACGCATACGCATACGCATACGCATACGCATACGCATACGCATACGCATACGCATACGCATACGCATACGCATACGCATACGCATACGCATACGCATACGCATACGCATACGCATACGCATACGCACTCGCACTTATGAACCAATAAGTTTTCTTACACAAACCCCCCTACCCCCCTTAAAAATTCTTCACTAAATATCCATAGATAATTTTTTTTTCTTGTCAAACCCCAAAAGCAAGATATCATCTAGGAAAATAAGAAGAACTTCATACAAATATTAAACTACTAGCATTTACATGTGTAAATAAACTACCAACGAAATACATCTATACAGGTAGTTTTATGCTCTAAAAAATAGCAACTGAGCGAAACAACTTATTAAATAATAATTCCTAATTAAAATTTTATTGGACTAATACCAATATACTACTTAATTAATTTATTTTTCTTTTTAAGAGCCATCCCCCTAGATTGAAAACTAAAACTAAAAAACAATTTACTTATAAATTTATTACCCAAAA